ACAATCGGGAGACGGTAAGGATTAGATCAAATGGGAAATATAGGTATGTGATAGATACTATCTTGATTCCATATTTTTATGCCTTTTACTTATGAAGGGCAACAAAAGAAACAATAGGTTTTATTATCCTACATGTTCCATTAGTAACACTCCCTTGATACTTTCCAAGGGTGTCACTGCCTATTTGATTTTGCTTGTGCTTAATGTTTCCCGATTCTACTAGAAATCATATACGAACTTGTTATAGATGTATTTATTGGATTGGTTCATCAATAGTGTTGGGTCAGAATCACCCCCCCTTTTTTTTTTGACTCTGCACCATTGATTCCACTATTATTAGTGAGCAATAATGGAATAATTCCTTCATATTCATAGAGATAGGGGACATAATTCACATGGATATAGTAAGTCTCGCTTGGGCTGCTTTAATGGTAGTCTTTACATTTTCCCTTTCACTCGTAGTATGGGGAAGAAGTGGACTCTAAGGGTACTACTAATTGATAATTGAGTTGAGGAATCAAATCAAACTGTATCAATTGTTTTATAAATTATAAATCATTCTCGTTTTTAACTTTTGAGAAAATATTCATTTTAGTAATGAAATTTAAATAAAAATATCTTTATTTCGAAATTCCATTGGATTCTGGTGGAGTAATGTATTATATGAATAATACCCTTTCAATCAAACAGATATTTCAATGATTCCCATGTTCGTATTTCGAAAGTAAAGGGGATACAAATGATAGGAAATTTCTTCCAACCGAATTCTTACTAAATTTTCTATTTCGGTGAACCGGCTCTTACCAGAATTATATATGGACAACGAGGAACAACGGACCCTTTTTATTTGTTTCCCTCTTTACTTTACTGTTCAAAGAGAAAGTAGTTCTGTTATTAAGTGGATACGCACTTTCTATGGGAAACAACATAGACATAGTGATTGTCCAACGAGATACTACACATAATAAGATCTTGCCTTGGGCAAGTCACATATTGCGCACTTACTTTATTATTGTATAAATTTGATTTATGCTTTATCAACTCGTTTCATATCATGGTTCAAACGTTACAAATCGATGGGGTTTCCTACTCCTTTTTGAAATCCGAAGAAGTTCCCATAGAACTCCTTGAATCATCTGTCAACGGCTCAATCAATTACTTCTTCGGAATGCGAAAAAACAAAAAAAAAAGATTACTTGGTTTTTTTTATTAATATATGCCTATACCATTTTTCCTTCATTGATTTGATTCTTTCGATGGATACCGGGATTCATATTGGAAATAATCAGAAATCTAGGAATTAGAACCGTAAGAGTTGCCTTTCGATTTTTTGATTGGAATCAATACAAATCAAATAGATGAAGCAAAGAAATAGAATTGGGGTGCTATGTACATTACATATATGTAATTGATATCTTCATATAGGAATATGAAGATACATATTTTAGATTGATCTATATTAAGCCTCTATCTTTATACAGTACAACTTTATACACTACAATAACAGTAAGAAGTAGTATGGTAGAAAGAACTATATGAATCTTTCTACCATACTATCGGATCTCATAGAATACTGCTGATTCTAGTCCGCTCATTTCATTTAAGACGCGAAATTGGAATCTTTTTGATTTTATTTCTTCAATCATTGATAAGAACTAAGGAGTCAAGTTTCATTCAAATTAATCATTTTGACTGACTGTTTTTACGTAAATGATAAGTAAAAAAGCAGTAGGAACTAGAATGAACAGTGCAGTAGCAATAAATGCGAGAATATTTACTTCCATAATCTCATCGTTTCGTTTTTTTTACTTCGCAATAACTCGGGATTTAATCCCATAGAGATGAGAAATCTTTCACCTGTAAATTCAATGGGATGAATTATATCTCGATGATATTGAATCAGATCAATATCATGAATAACAATATCTGAGCTATCAAATCGATTCATCGTCGAGAATTGAATAGTATAACATAGGAAGATCTTTTATCCATACCGAATCCAAAATTGGATTCCTGATCTAATCGAATCAAGAATTCCTTTATTTATCATTATTTTCCGTTCTTTCTTTCTTTTCTATAACTTACCGCCTTCCTTGTACAATCATCTGATGAAGTATCATCTAACCGTTTTTCCACTTCCATTGGTTACAAACCCAAACAAACAATAGAAGTAAAATGTAAAAAAAGACTGAGTTAAGTTCTAAACTCCGTTTTTTTAATGATCTAATTTTCTTGGAAGACAAAGAAGTGTGATAAAGATGAGTCCCAGTCTAAAAGATCTAATATTCCATCAAATTCACTATTTTCTAATTTGTTCTTTTTTCGATGGGATCTTTACCAGAAAAATTATTCATTCTCTTGCTAAGAGGGGCGGGATCCTTGTTTGATCTTTCTTTTATTAATATCCTCTTTCCTTGGATTAGGACTGGGACGCATATATCAAAAGTTCAGTGTGCAATTTGAATGCGATAAATTGTTTCAAATTCAAATTAGTAACTGAAATTACACACAATCGGAACCAGAAAAAGAGATAGGTTTAATCTGAAAAGTATTCTATCAGGGTAACTATGTTAAATTCATTTTGTAGCGTACAAGAAATGAATTCCATTTGTGTATGTGCTTCCAGGAAACATAGGGTATTCGATTCCATTACACGGATCGGGAACAATCGAAAAAGTCCGACCCAGTATGGTATCTCTTGGAATTCTGAATACGATGCTACCAATAATTGTACTAATCCACATATGTCTCTCTCCCACCAATCGGTACTAGTTGAAGTAATGGAAATTCCCGGATTTGTTTGATGAGAAATGCGAAACGAAAAAGAAAAAAAGAAATAAGGATTTCCGTTGGGAATGAAATTATTTCCGTTGGGAATGAAATTCTGCTCCTTGTCCTCTTTTTCACAGAAAATGGAGAGATGAATTGAGTGTTTATTGGATCCGTCGGGACTGACGGGGCTCGAACCCGCAGCTTCCGCCTTGACAGGGCGGTGCTCTGACCAATTGAACTACAATCCCAGGGAAATAAGGTGTATAGCATACATATTCTTATGATTTCATTCAAACCATTTCTATTTAGAATCGCCGTGTTGTAACATAGACGCGAATGATATATTGGATCCACATGGATACGCACTTTAGTGAGAGCGGCATGGATTAATCCTTTCGTTATTGGCAAATCGATTGATAATCAATCTTTCAATGAACAAAAAGAGTCTTTTTTGTTCTTTACTCTTTTCCTTCTTACAAATCCTGATATGAATCTAGATCATTAGCAAGATCCGCATTTGTGGGAACAAATAAAAATAAATAGAGCAAATAAGAAGTAGGGATATATCATAAAGTTTTCTTTTTTTTTTTATTCGGAATTTCTGGAAAACAAATGGGTTATATCATTTCATGGTGGATCAGCGAATTATTGGGCCGAGCTGGATTTGAACCAGCGTAGACATATTGCCAACGAATTTACAGTCCGTCCCCATTAACCGCTCGGGCATCGACCCAGGAAGAATCAATTCTAGGCTTATTGATAATCCATGATCAACTTCCTTTCGTAGTACCCTACCCCCAGGGGAAGTCGAATCCCCGCTGCCTCCTTGAAAGAGAGATGTCCTAAACCACTAGACGATGGGGGCATGCATGCTTGCCCGACCGCCATCATACTATGCTCATAGTATGAACAGTTTTTTTTAATTGTCAATATAATGTAATGGTATGACTAGATCCGACGGATCTTTTTGTCTTTCATGATTCCATAGAATTTTTTGATTCGTCATTTCTATTCATGAATCATTCATTCTAAGCGCCATTCTATATAGAAATCTATTCAAAAATCTATTATATAAATCTATAAATCGATATTACTATATTAAATATTCGATATTAAATATTAATATTTAAATAAAAATAATAAATATTAATAAATAGATAACTAAACTAATAAATAAGAATAAATTTCTATAGATAAATTTATATATATAAATAGAAAATAATACGAAGGATGGGATCCTTTCAGGGAATGATTTGTCCGCCAGAAAAAAGGTTAAACTCCATTTCTTCCACTTTCATTCATTGATTCACTCGTTGTTAAGATGAGATAGACCCATCTCACACTAAGCCAGGAAATTAACAAACGATAAATCTGAGGGGATCAACAAGTTATCGAAAATTGTTTTTTCTTTAAGAATTTGCTTCAGGGGACAAGTAGAATATCTTCATCACATGATTCGATGAAATATCTTGGATCTATGTCGAATTGGTAGGTACATGTATCAATCAAGTGAATTTCGTTCTGATAGGCAATAAAAGAAAAGTAATTCGAGTCAGTCTTGAAATAATTCATTGCATTGATATTTATCAAATTCAATATCAATAAACCATTCTTACCCTCTACTCGCTAGGGAAATCCAATTTCTCGTTCCCGAATGGGCCACTAGCTACTATGAGTCTATTGCATGTACTTATGTATATAATATATGTACATAGATATGTCTTATCCGCATAATGATTCATTCAGGAATTGAATCAAACGCGCCCTTTTAACTCAGCGGTAGAGTAACGCCATGGTAAGGCGTAAGTCATCGGTTCAAATCCGATAAAGGGCTTTCGCTTTTTTCATAAAACTCCAGTCTTAGTATTCATATTTGAGCGGAGAATAGAGATATTGTTGATATTTTGAGTTGTAATAAAAAAAAAGTAACCAACTGTATAACTGAATTAGAATAAGTTATTATTCTAATTCAATTAGAGTATAGTAGTTATAAAGTTGAACATTTGTTTATTATATTATAATGAATAATGAGAATGAATAATGATAAGTCGTCTCTTGAATTGCCAAATATTCCTATTTTCCATTATTCCAATCAAATCCATTGTAAAGATTCGAAATCAACAAAAGAAAAAGTAAGTGGACCTGACCCATTGAATCATGACTATATCCACTATTCTGATATTAAAATTCGATAGAGATGAAATTGGAACAGTGGGTCTTTTTTTATT